TGATTCACCAAATACATAATTATTGTATACTCTTTGATATATATGGCGCAACCCAATCCTTGTTTTGCAAGTTTCTAATTAAATTATCCCCTTCTTATTTTTCTTCTTATTTTTAATCTAACTATCTAACTAAATACTAAGAAAAATTCCCTCTTGACAGTGATATATGTTGTATATGTAAATCCTAGATGGGAAAATAGGCATAATTCATCCATGAAAGGGTATAAAGAATAGGCGTAAATCTATATGAAAAAATAAAATAAAGAACAATGGCCAATGAAATCGAAATAATGAAAATCAAGTTCTTGTTCAAATTTTAATAGAATCTAATATAGATGGTATTTTCTATAATGATAGAGAAATGAAACACACTTATTCATGATTTCATCTACTTGATATTTTTACTTGATATTTTGAAAAATGGATTGGCTAAACTTGAAAATTAACTCATTCAACGAGTAAACGATTGAATCGAATTCGGTTGGGTGGTACCAACTAAATTGAGTGCTAACTCCCATTTATTTCTTATTGAATTAACTGATCAATTTGCCATCGGACATTTATTTTGATTTGGCACTATTCAAAAAGAAATTTCGACTTCACTTTTTTTATTATAATTATGAGAATCAATCCTACTACTTCTAGTCCTGCGGTTTCTACACTTGAAGAAAAAAGCCTAGGGCGTATCGCTCAAATTATTGGCCCGGTACTGGATGTCGTTTTTCCCCCGGGCAAGATGCCTAATATTTATAACGCTTTGGTAGTTAAGGGTCGAGATACTCTCGGTCAGCAAATTAATGTGACTTGTGAGGTACAGCAATTATTGGGAAATAATCGAGTTAGAGCTGTAGCTATGAGTGCTACAGATGGGCTGATGAGAGGAATGGAAGTGATTGACATGGGAGCTCCTCTAAGTGTTCCAGTTGGCGGAGCAACTCTCGGACGAATTTTCAACGTTCTTGGAGAGCCCGTTGATAATTTAGGTCCTGTAGATACTCGCACAACATCTCCTATTCATAGATCTGCGCCTGCCTTTATACAGTTAGATACGAAATTATCAATCTTTGAAACAGGGATTAAAGTGGTGGATCTTTTAGCTCCTTATCGCCGTGGAGGAAAAATCGGACTATTTGGGGGAGCTGGAGTGGGTAAAACAGTACTCATCATGGAATTGATTAACAACATTGCCAAAGCTCATGGGGGCGTATCCGTATTTGGCGGAGTAGGCGAACGTACTCGTGAAGGAAATGATCTTTACATGGAAATGAAAGAATCCGGAGTGATTAATGAAAAAAACATTGCAGAATCAAAAGTCGCTCTAGTCTATGGTCAAATGAATGAACCGCCGGGAGCTCGTATGAGAGTAGGTTTGACTGCCCTAACCATGGCGGAATATTTCCGGGATATTAATGAACAAGACGTGCTTCTATTCATCGACAATATCTTTCGTTTTGTCCAAGCAGGATCCGAAGTATCCGCCTTATTGGGGAGAATGCCTTCCGCAGTGGGTTATCAACCTACCCTTAGTACAGAAATGGGTTCTTTGCAAGAACGAATTACTTCTACCAAGGAGGGGTCTATAACTTCGATCCAAGCAGTTTATGTACCTGCGGACGATTTGACTGACCCTGCTCCTGCCACGACATTTGCCCATTTAGATGCTACTACCGTACTATCAAGAGGATTAGCTGCCAAAGGTATTTATCCAGCAGTAGATCCTTTAGATTCAACGTCAACTATGTTACAACCCCGGATCGTTGGCGAGGAACATTATGAAACTGCGCAAAGAGTTAAGCAAACTTCACAACGTTACAAAGAACTTCAGGATATTATAGCTATCCTTGGCTTGGACGAATTATCCGAAGAAGATCGTCTAACTGTAGCAAGAGCACGAAAAATTGAGCGTTTCTTATCACAACCCTTCTTCGTGGCAGAAGTATTTACTGGTTCTCCAGGAAAATATGTTGGTCTTGCAGAAACAATTAGGGGATTTCAACTGATTCTTTCCGGAGAATTAGACGGTCTTCCCGAACAGGCCTTTTATTTGGTGGGTAACATTGATGAAGCTACCGCGAAAGCTATGAACTTAGAAGTGGAGAGCAAATTGAAGAAATGACCTTAAATCTTTGTGTACTGACCCCTAATCGAATTATTTGGGATTCGGAAGTGAAAGAAATCATTTTATCTACTAATAGTGGCCAAATTGGCGTATTACCAAACCACGCCCCTATTGCCACAGCTGTAGATATAGGTCTTTTGAGAATACGCCTAAACGGCCAATGGTTAACGGTAGCTCTGATGGGTGGTTTCGCTAGAATAGGTAATAATGAGATCACCATTTTAGGAAATGATGCGGAGATGAGTACTGACATTGATCCGCAAGAAGCTCAACAAGCTCTTGAAATAGCTTCAGCTAACGTGAGTAGAGCTGAGGGTAAGAGACAAGCAATTGAAGCGAATCTAGCTCTCAGACGAGCTAGGACACGAGTAGAGGCTGTCAATGTTATTTCCTACTAGTCAAGTCAATACATCAAAATAATCAAAAGAGGCTCTTTAGTTTAGAAGTTTCTTTATTCTACACCACATTTTGATTCTGCCAATTGAACACAATGAAGTCTAATTTGATACAACGAAAAAAGGAAGATGGGTAAAAAAACTTATTAGATACCATTCCATTAACCTCGGTATCTAATAAGTTCTACCTACTATTGGATTTGAACCAATGACTCCTGCCGTATGAAAGCAATACTCTAACCACTGAGTTAAGTAGGTTATTTATCACCACAAAAAGGACCCATCACTTCGGGGATTATAGGGGGAATATTATTTCTAAGCAATACCAATCCGTTAACAGTAAACAGATCAAAGAGCTATCATGTGGGATTATGGAATATCCATCTTGACAAGAAATTATCTATATGTTAAGATATCTATGACAAGGGCTATAGCTCAGTTAGGTAGAGCACCTCGTTTACACGCGCGCCAATGTTTTTCAAGGGAGCCCATTATATTATGCAATGAAGATAATTGATCTTATCTTAGTAAGAAATCGATGTCTTACTCCATGGATTCGTCTATTCTATAAAGAACAAGAGAACAATAGCCTGACAAATATTTGGTTCGTTCCGATTCGGATACGAATTCAGGTGCCAAATCGAATAGAACCCGCCATTGATTTGATGGTTGATAAGGTAAATACCCAGTCCATTCAATGCTAGGCATAATGAGTATAAGGGCCTCAAAAGAACCTCTTTTCGTCCTATGAACTTTAAGGTGTATGAAGTCTCATATTTGACTCTTGCAGCGGAGCGATAGAGACTCCATTTAACTTAGGTTGATCTACCCCGAAGCAGACCTAAGTCAAGGTAACCCTTCTTTGAAACACTTTGGTATTGCTCCTAGATCAGAATACAAATAATGAATCAGAGCATATGGAGCCATCTTATTATCTTCCTGTAAAGAAAAAATATGGTGGACTAACTGATCTTTACATCAGTTGATGAAAGAGCCCAATGCAATAAAATGCACGTTGGGTCTTCGAAACAGTTCGAATCATTTCGATAATAATCAGTTTGATCTGTTTTACCGAGAAGGTCTACGGTTCGAGTCCGTATAGCCCTAATACATTCTATATTATTTAATTATTTAAATTGAATTTAGTATAGTTTTCATTTCCTCATTAGTACTTTACTTGTTTATAGACTGGCCGGTTGGTTGGTCCATAGAAATGAAAGCATTACCCATGCTCATGTAATAGGTTCAGTAAAATGAAAGCCATAATTAATTCCAATGGATCTAATCAGTATTTGTCAAATCTAGGATAAAATACTCATCCTTCTTCATTAGTGGATGAATTACATATGACTTTTTTCTTTCCTCTTTTCCTGTCCATGATCAAAGAGTTAGTGATACACTTTATCTTTGGTATCCCGAATCCCAATCAATTTATGAAGTTAAAATCATGATATAATTCTGTCTAAAAACTTCAACCTGACCCGACGAAGTCTAATCCTAAGTCACATGGATCTAGGGCCTTTTCTCTGTATTGTATTTGTGGAAGTCCCCTGATGAATCTGCTTTTTAGCAGAACAACAAATCCAATTGATTGATTCAGAGATAATAAGGATAGAAAATCTAATCGTTCAATGCATTAGATTATGTTTACGTATTCGTATCAAATCAACAGAAGCAATGATCCTCCACCCTGATTTTAATGAAAAAAAAAAAAATATAAGAAAAAAATAGAAGAATAGGATAATATAGGATTGTAGGGTATTACTATTAGTATGTAGTATGTTATTTTTTATTATTATGTTATTAACTATCTATTAGTATATGGATCTATTACTAGTTATATTAGTTAGTTAATATTATGTATAACTAATATTAATTACTAGTTATATATTCTATATAGATAGTATCTAGATACTATTAGTGTATTTTATAATACATTATACTAATTTTAGTAATTTTAAATTAGTCTATTTATCTATATATATATAGAGTCTATTTTAGTACAGTTTAGTACAGTTAAGTATTTAATTATTTTATTTCTATTATAGTATAGAGTATAGAGAACCCGAGATAAAGTAAAGTAAGAGAGTTTTTTAGGTAAGAGCATTCTATGTCTACATATGTCTATACCATATCTAAAAAAAATCGAAATCAAATAAGTGGGATTCTGTTGGACTAATCTTTAAACAAGACATGCCCGACAGCAAACAAACTATAAACTATGCGGTTTGATTTGATTAGAATCAATTCTTGTTTCGCCTAAGAAGTTCTGTATTATGAATGGAAAATTTCAATTCGAATCGAATAATTTAGCCTATTTCACATTAATAGGAGTACATTTATGTTTCTGCTTCACGAATATGATATTTTCTGGGCATTTCTAATAATATCAAGTGTTATTCCTATCTTGGTATTTGTAATTTCCGGAGTTTTAGCCCCGGTTAGTGAAGGACCAGAGAAGCTCTCTAGTTATGAATCCGGTATAG